ACCAGAAAAATAAATGGATTGGACATTTGATCTTTTCGCTGAGATAAAGGCATAAAAATCAGAAAGAATATATAGAATTAGAATCGGTTTTTTAGCATTTAACCCCCCTTTATGTTATGGATTTCATTGTTCAAAAAATGATTCGCAGAGAAGAGAGATATTTTGTTTACGGATTTTTGAGTAGAATACGATTGTGAAGTGGATAAGAAAAGAAGGTTTGTATGGCTTAAACACGTGTGGAGATATCTATAATATCTGTCTTTCTTCTCTTTTATTGTTTTATTGTCGTTTTATGTTCTATTCGGGGCAACACAGGTTGTGCTCTCCGAAAACATAATTTCAATTTTCTATTCAATTCAAAATTCAAATTGAAGTATGATACTTTTCTGATATCTGATAATTCTATATCGGGAACATATATAAATAATATATATCCGTCTAACAATTTATCTTGGGGGGTTTACATATACTGATAATTGTTGTTATAATTATTATTAATAATTAAAATTGAGAAGGATTTTTTGATTGCAAAAATCCATACTGAACTGATTGGTTATATATCATATATCAAGTTGTATTTTCTTATGTCATTAGGAAACCAAAATTGGGAGATTCAAATCCAAGAATCATTCATGCATTCTAAGGCAATAGTTACTGGGTCCTATTTTCTGAAAGTTGAATTTTGTATTTTGCGAATGAAAATCCACATTTGATTTTTCAATAGAAAGGTAAGAGAAAGTTTTGAACATTATGAATTTGGAGATAGACTCAATCGAAATTGAAAGGATGAATCAAACCCAATCAAAAGGGAAGAAGGATTAGGATTTCTTTGACTTTTAGGAAAAATTAAGGAAAACAGAACTCAAGGTGCAAGTACAATAAAAAAGCAGTTCAGTAATCCGGGAAAGTTTTCATCTATTTTGTATTTGTAGCATTTTGGCGACATGGCCGAGTGGTAAGGCAGAGGACTGCAAATCCTTTTTTCCCCAGTTCAAATCCGGGTGTCGCCTGATCAACAAAAAACTGGAAATCTCTTTTTTTCTTCTGTTGATATAACCCGCCGAATGATTCGCCAGCAGAAGCAGAGAAAGCAGACTGTTGATACTTGTTTTGGTCTGGGTGTTTTTAGAAAAAATTGTAAATATCCTTGCATTGCATATTTAGGCTTAGCTTTCAAGTAAATATTCGAATGCTCGAGGGGCTATCAAGACTTCGCAATTACCTTCTACTACAAATCAAAATTTTCTATTATTAATCCATTGTATAATGACTGGACCTTGGAGAGCCCGATAGGAAATCGAAATAGTTGTGGAAGGGGGCGGAAGATACTTTATTATATATATATACGAGGAACTCACGAAAATATCTCAGTGCTCAAGCATCCAATCAATTCAAATGAGGGTCAACAAAAAAAGAATAGGACCTATTATTCCTACATGTTCCATTAGTAACATTCCCTTGAGATGTTACTGCGGATTTTGCTTGGGTTTAATCTTTCCCGATTATAAATCATATAGAAATTTCTTATAAAATGAGCGAATTTATTGGATTGGTTTATTAATAGTCTTCGTTCTTTTTGACTCTGCGCCATTGATTCTACTATTATTAGTGAGGAATAATGGAACAATTCCTTTATATTTATAGAGATAGGGGACATAATTCATATGGATATAGTAAGTCTTGCTTGGGCTGCTTTAATGGTAGTCTTTACTTTTTCCCTTTCACTCGTAGTGTGGGGAAGGAGTGGACTCTAGGGGTTCTGCTAATTGAGTTAAGGAAGCAAACTGTATCACTATCAATTGCTTTCTAGATGGTTCTGCAACACGTTTGGAACAAAATAAAAATATCTTCATTTTGAAATTCCATTGGACTCGACTGGAGTAATGTATTATAGGAATCAGCCTCTTTCAATCAAAGAGCTATTTCAACGATTCCCATGTTTGTAGTTCGAAAGGAAAAGGATCCCAGGAAATTTATTCGAACCTAATTCTTACTAAATTTTCTATTCCAATCAATGGCCTCTTCCTAGGTGATACTGAGGAGGGCCGGACCCTTTTTTTATTTGGTTCTCTCTTTACTGTTCAAAGAAAAAGTGGTTTTGTTAAGTGTATACGCACTTTGTATGAGAAAGAAAGGATATAAACATAGTGGTTGTCTAACGAGATACTATTTAGAATAAGATCGTCAGGTGAGTCACATATTGCGCATTTACCTTTCGAATTTTGGAAATTGGATTTAGACTTTATCGACTTATTTCATATCATGGTTCAGGCCTTAAAAATCAGTGAGGTTTACTCTTCCTTTTCGATGCCCGTGGAACTACTGTCAATGGTTTACTTCTTGGGAATGTTAAAAAAAAAAAGATTACTACGTGATTTTTTGAATATGCCTATATCTATCGCTTTTGCTTCATTGATTTGATTCTCTCAATAGATACTGAGATTCATATTGGAAATCAAAAATATAGTAATTCAAACTATAAGACATAGGAGTAATTCAGATTGATCAGAACAAATAGATATAGCAAATAAATGGAATTGGATGCTATGTCAATCCCATATATGGAATTGATATTCACATATATCAAGATAATATTGTAGATTGATATATAGATCCATATCAAATGCAGCCTCTATCTTTATTTTATTCCAGGGGGCAGCTTTATAACAAGAATCTAACTAATAAATAGTATGGTAGAAAGAAATAGATGAATCTTTCTACCATACTATCTATCTATTAGAATACTGCCGATTCTAGTCCACTCATTTCATTTAAGACATGAAATTGGAATCTTTTTCATTTTATTTCGTCAATTTTGGCTAAGAACTCAGAAGTCAAGTTTCATTCAAATTAGTTAATAATTAATCGTTTTGACTGACTGTTTTTACATAAATGATAAGTAGAAAAGCGGTAGGAACTAGAATAAATAGTGCAGTAGCAATAAATGCAAGAATATTTACTTCCATAATCTCATCGGTTTTTTACTTCGCAATAACTCGGGATTTAATCCCATAGAGATGATAAATCTTTGGCCTGTAAATTCAATGAATGAATATTACCTCTCGATGATCTTGAATCAGATCAATATCATGAATAACAATATCTGAACTATCAAATAAATTCGTCGTCGAGAATTGAATAGTATAACATAGGAAGTTCTTTTATCCATACCGCCCCAAACTCGGATTGCTGACCTAACCCAAAATTCCTTTATTTATTTATCATTTTTTATTATCTGTTCTTTTTTTCTCTCTAATCTATCTAGTTCCTTCTTGTACAATCATCTGATGAAGTCTCATCAAATAGCTCTTCCACTTCCAGTGGTCACATAGTTACAAACCCAAACAAACAATAAAAGCTAAATGGAAAAAGAAAGGAGTTTAGAACGAAACTATTTTTGACTTGGAAGACAAAGAAGTGTGATAAAGATGAGACCGTATAAAATGAATATTCATCAAATTGACTATTTTCCGATTTGTTCGTTCGTCGATGGGGCCTTAAAACAAAATGAAAAATAGGAAAAATGATTCATTCGCCTTTCTAAGAGGAGTAGGATCTTTGGTTGATCTGTCCTTCCCCCTCCTTTCTTCGTCGATTATTAGCCCCGGGACACCTATACCAAAAGCTCAGTGTGCAATTTGCATGAAATCTATTTTGCAACTTCAAACTAGTAAGTCAGGTTCCATAAATCCGTAGCCAGAAAAAGAAATTGTTTTTTTTTTGTTTTTTCTGGAAAGTATTTTCTTATATTCAATTTTGTATTAGACAACAAAGGAATTCCTTTTGTGTATGCGCGCCTCAAAAAAGTATAGTACTCGATTCCATTACATGCATCGGGGGCAATCGAAAAAGCCAGCATTTCTTGGAATACTGACTATAATGCTACCAATAATTGTACTAATCCAACCGCATATGTCTTTCTCCTACCAAAAGGAAAGAAAAAAGAAATAAGGATTTCCCCTTTGCTTTGACAATGGAATTCTTCCCCCGGTCCCCTTCAGAAAAAGGGAGAGATTTTTTGATATATTTATTGGATCCGTCGGGACTGACGGGGCTCGAACCCGCAGCTTCCGCCTTGACAGGGCGGTGCTCTGACCAATTGAACTACAATCCCAGGGAAATACGGGATCTAGCAGAAAATTTGATTCTTTTTTATCTCCGGATCGGGTATTTCTGAAGTACAAAGGGAGTTATATCATCTCATGGCGGATTGGCGAATTATTGGGCCGAGCTGGATTTGAACCAGCGTAGACATATTGCCAACGAATTTACAGTCCGTCCCCATTAACCGCTCGGGCATCGACCCAGGAAGAATCAATTTTCAACTTATTGGTAATCCATGATCAATTTCCTTTCGTAGTACCCTACCCCCAGGGGAATTCGAATCCCCGCTGCCTCCTTGAAAGAGAGATGTCCTAAACCACTAGACGATGGGGGCCCGCTTGACCAACGGCCATCATACTATGATGATAGTATGATCCGTTTTTTAAAATTGTCAATATAATCAAATGATTCTAGCCGAGGGATCTTTCCCCCCTTCAGAATTGCATAGAATTGTTTTTTATTCGTCATTGACGAATTATTCATTAGAATCGACATTAGAAATCTAGTAGTAGTATTTTTTTTTAATTATTTCAATTGAATTTATTTCTATTCGAGTCGGTCTTGAAACAATTCATTGCATTTTCTCCTAGACTTCCTAGGTAAATCCATTTTATTATTCAACAATGAGCCACTAGACACTATGTATCTACTGCACGTACTTAATGCATATATACTTATGTTTATAATATAAGTACATATAGATATTTTATCCACATAGTGAATAATTCCGGAATTAAATAAAAAAGGCCCTTTTAACTCAGTGGTAGAGTAACGCCATGGTAAGGCGTAAGTCATCGGTTCAAATCCGATAAGGGGCTTTGTAAAACCCCAATCTAGTATTCATATTTGATGGGAGAATTTTCTTTTTATTTGTAATAAAAAAAGTAACTAACTGG